CGATTTTCTGTTACGATAAATTGACGAAACAATAGCCGATCCAATAGCTGCTTCAGCGGCTGCAATAGCTATAACAAAAATTGAGAAAATATCTCCTTTTAATTGCCGACTATCAAAAAAATCAGAAAATGTTACAAAATTTATATTAACCGCATTTAGTATAAGTTCAAGACACATCAGGGCCCGGACCATATTTCGGCTCGTGATCAATCCATAGATACCGATAGAAAATAAATAGGCACTCAAAAGAAGTACATGCTCGAGCATCATTGACCAACTCCGTACCAATTTTGTTTCATTTCAATATGAACAATAATTCAAGTGATTTGATTGCTTAGAATATAACAAGTACGGAACAAAAGAATCTATTGATAATAGATCGAATAGAACGAATAATCAAATTTCTATTTTAGACACGAACAGAACATTATTCAAATAGAATTTCAGGGAAATGGATATGATAACACAGAAAAAGGTTGATTTTGGGTTTCTGTTCTTAGTTATAAAGATTTTTTACTGACGAGCCACGGCAATTGCACCTATCAAAGCAACTAAAAGAATTATCGAAATCAGTTCAAATGGAAGAAAAAAGTCCGTTGATAAATGAATGCCAATTTGTTGACTATTACTTATCAAATCTTCCTCTATAATCTGGTTGGATCGTGTAGTCCAAATAATCCCATACCACGACGTATCTAGAATAGTAGTGATTAGTGAAAAAAAAATACTTGTACAAACTAGGGAAGTAACCCCATCCCCAATAGTCCAAAGCTTAAAATGAAAATTTTTGGAATAGTCTGAACCGTTCATGAACATTACAGCAAATAGGATTAAAACATTTACAGCCCCCACGTAAATAAGAAGCTGTGCAGCAGCTACAAAGTGGGAATTTGCTAGAATATAGAATAAGGATATACAAACAAGAACCAATCCCAATGAAAAGGCAGAATAAATTGGGTTGGTAAGTAATACTACTCCCAGACCTCCTACTATAAGACCCGATCCCAGAAAAACTAAAAGAAAATCGTGTATTGGTCCAGGCAAATCCATTATATTAAAATAAGAGATAAATAAATCGAAATGTTTTTCATGACCTTATTGAACCGACCAGGAAAAATTTTTTTATGAGACATTCCCAATTGAATTAAATTCTAATCTAAGAGATATGAGTTAATGCGGATATAGTTATTGGATCAATTTCGTTCTTTTGTTTCAATTTCGTTCTTTTGTTTATTCGAAATGGCTGTTTGAAATTGAAACTATATATTTCGAAATGATTTTGGAATTTGTAATTATTGACCAAGCAAAGAGAAAGACCCCTTATCTACCAAAACGAAATCTTAGTAATTTGCAATTACTCTTTAATCAAGAGGTTTATCCGTTTTTTCTTTGAGGCGAATTCAAAACTGTTCGAATTGTAAAATCGTCAATTATTGACATTGGTAAACGACCTAAAGCAATTTGATTATAATTCAATTCGTGACGGTCGTACGTAGCAAGTTCATATTCTTCAGTCATTGATAAACAATTTGTTGGACAATACTCAACACAGTTACCACAAAAAATACAAATTCCAAAATCAATACTGTAATTAAACAATCGTTTCTTTCGAATATCTGTTTCCAATTTCCAATCAACAACTGGCAGATCTATAGGACATACACGAACACATACTTCACAAGCAATACATTTATCAAATTCAAAATGGATTCGACCGCGGAAACGCTCCGATGTGATTAATTTTTCATAAGGATATTGAATAGTTACAGGTAAACGATTTGCTTGGGATAAGGTAATCAGGAAACTTTGACCAATGTACCTTGCAGCCCGTACTGCTTGTTGACCATAATTCATGAACCCAGTTACCATAGGGAACATATCGTGAATTTTTCTGAATAATTTGATTTTCTTTCTTTCTCTTGTTTGAGACAAGTCGCAAATATCGTATTCCTTTTTTCTTTACAGTGAAAGGAGTTGGGAAGAAGTTGTTAATAATAGATTACCGAGAGAAATAGGTAAAAGAAATTTCCAGCCAAGATTTAATAGTTGGTCCATTCTTAATCTAGGTAAAGTCCATCTTGTTGTGATAGGAATGAACAAGAACAAATAAGTTTTAGCTAATGTAATAAAGATACCAATTGTCGTTTCAAAGATTCCATCCGCTTTATTTATTTCAAATAGTTCAGGAAGAAATATGTACGGAATGGAAAGATTCCAACCACCCAAGTAAAGAACTGTTACAAATAATGAGGAAACTAATAGATTTAGATAAGAAGCAACATAAAATAAACCAAATCGGATCCCTGAATATTCGGTTTGATAACCTGCTACTAATTCTTCTTCTGCTTCTGGTAAATCAAAAGGTAATCTCTCGCATTCCGCTAGGGAAGAAATTAAAAAAACGATAAACCCTATGGGTTGACGCCACAAATTCCACCCCCAAAAACCATACTTTGACTGCGCCCCAACTATATCAACTGTACTTGAACTGTTAGATAATCATAGTCGGTGATAACATTACTGTTCCCATCGCTATTACAAAACCGTACATGAGATTTTCACTTCATACGGCTCCTCAGCGCCACAAATAAATGTAAGGACCAATCCAGTATTAGTTATCTTGATATGGTTCTAGGATAGATAGCGTCAAAATCTATCAGAAGGTCCCCAATTATACCAATGGAATTCTGTCTTCTATAAGAATAAATAAAAAAAAGAGTATTTCTGAATTTATCTCATCCTTTACGAATTTAAATTTTTCTGTGTTGAGTAATAACTTAATAAATCCTTCAATATAATACTCTTTCTATAAATATCAATAGATATTTCAACCCATCATTTTATTTTCGATTACGAAAAAGAATTAGGCATTACATTAGTTCATGAGTTATGACACAAATTTTATTTCTATGAATATCTGAAAGAAAGAATAAAAAGATCTCTTTTGTTTATATTGTAATTGTATTTTTTCTATTTTTTTTTTGTTCCTCTTCTTCCTTATGAGAAAACGGGGGCTTAAAAAAGGTAAAGGATTATTTCGTTCCCGATAGTCATTTCTTTAATCGGTGGATAGGAGCATACTCTGGATCGGAATTGTAGGGAGTACTGCCAGATCATTTCTACCAACTTAAAGCCCGAATTTAGATTCTTTGTATATTATGCAGAAGTATCCTTTTAGATAATTTACATAATCTCCATTACTAATCCTTTGTGTGTATTTTGGTGTTCCTTACTATCCACCCATCTTTTTTTAATCCCCCGTCGTTTCGTAAGTATATGTATTGCAATACATACAAACGATAGTGAAAACTCCATACGGTTGATCCTTTGAGCCCGCTTCAAGCTAGGATGATCAATCAACCAATCTTGGGGTAAAGGGCTTCTTCCATGTTTGTTTACTTCTGCTTAACTCTTGTACATAGGAAATGAGACTCAATCCACCTTTACTGCGAATTTGGAAGTTGTTTTCGTTCACTCATATATAACTACTTAATTTATTTTATTAACCTAAAGAATAAATAAATGAATAAAAAAAAAAATGAAGATATCTATTCAATTTCTTTTTTTTTCTCGAACGAAAAGAATAGGGAAAAGAAAAGCTTCTATTTTAGCGAATCGCACGTAGAGATATTGATAAAACACATAAAGTTAATGGTATTTCATAACTAATCGATTGAGCAGCAGCTCGCAGACCACCTAAAAAGGAATATTTATTATTTGATCCATATCCTGACATAAGAAGTCCAATAGGAGCAATACTTGAAATGGCAATCCATAAAAAAATACCGATATTGAGATCAGCTAAAACAAGGCGATAACTAAAAGGAATTACTGAATAACTTAGTAGAATTGATATGACTGCTATAGATGGTCCAATACTGAATAAACGAGTATTTCCTCTAGATGGAAGAAGATTCTCTTTGAAAAGTAGTTTTGTCCCATCGGCTAAAGCTTGAAGAATTCCCAAGGGGCTGGCGTATTCAGGCCCAATACGTTGCTGTATTCCGGCGGATACTTCTCTTTCTAACCACACAATTACAAGTACACCTATTGTGATTCCTACTACAAGAGTAAAAATAGGGACAAGCATCCATATGATCCCATAAACCTCTTTTAAGGATTCCAATCTGGAAAAAGAATTGATATCTTGTACTTCTGTTGTATCAATTATCATTTCAACGATCAACTTCTCCCATAATGATATCTATACTACCTAGTATCGTCATAATATCAGCCAATTTCATTCTTTTAACTAACTGAGGAAGAATTTGCAAATTGATAAAACCCGGTGGTCGAATTTTCCATCTCCAAGGAAAACCGCTTTGATCTCCTATCAGAAAAATTCCCAATTCTCCTTTTGGGGCTTCGACTCTCACATAAAGTTCTTGTTTGGGCAATTCAAAAGTAGGAGAGGGTTTTTTACTAATGAATCGATCTTCAAAATCATTCCATTCTGGATCGCTTTCTCTATCAAAGCATCGTATTTCTAAATTCTCATAGGGCCCCCCGGGAATTCCTTCCAAAGCTTGTTGAATAATTTTTATGGATTCCGTCATTTCACCCATTCGGACTAAATAACGGGCTAATGAATCTCCTTCTTTTTGCCACTGTACTTCCCAATCAAATTCGTCGTAACACTCATAATGATCGACTTTACGAAGATCCCATTCGAGTCCCGACGCTCGTAGCATTGGTCCTGACAAACCCCAATTTATTGCTTCTTCTCCACCAATAATGCCGACTCCTTCAACTCGTTCTAAAAAAATAGGGTTTCGCGTAATAAGTTTTTGATATTCAACAACCCCTGTTAAAAAATAATCGCAGAAATCCAAACATTTATCTATCCAGCCATAAGGTAAATCGGCCGCTATTCCTCCGATACGAAAATAATTATGCATCATTCTCATACCGGTGGCAGCTTCGAATAGATCATATATTAATTCTCTTTCTCTGAAAATATAGAAGAAGGGAGTCTGTGCACCAATATCTGCCATAAAAGGGCCAAGCCATAACAGATGAGAAGCTATACGGCTCAACTCCAACATAATTACTCTGATATAGCTGGCCCTTTTAGGTACTTGAATATTTCCCAACTGTTCTGGTCCATTTACAGTTATTGCTTCTGTGAACATAGTAGCTAAATAATCCCAACGTGTTACATAAGGTAGATATTGGATAATTGTTCGGTTTTCCGCAATTTTTTCCATCCCTCTGTGTAAATAACCCAATATAGGTTCACAGTCAATAACATCTTCACCATCTAGAGTAACGATGAGACGAAGAACACCGTGCATTGATGGGTGGTGAGGTCCCATATTGACTACCATAAGGTCTTTTCCAGTAGCTAGTCTATTCATAGGTTTTTCCTCGATTCATTCTTACATGAATTGTTGAAAACGAAAAGAAGTTCATCAAGATTCAAAATCTAATAAATCAAATAATTCAAAATTGTTTTTCAAATTAACGATTTTTTGACTCCCGAATATTCAACTGACTAATTAATTCTTTATAACGTACTCTATTTTTCTTTGACAAATAAGATAGTAGCCTTTGGCGTTTTTCCAGAATTTTCCGTAGACCTCTCTGAGATAAATAGTCTTGTCTGTGCAATTCCAAATGTGAAGTAAGTCTTCGTATCTTATTGGTGAAACTGAATACCTGAAATTCAACAGACCCGCAGTTTTCTTCTTTTTTTTCTTGAAAAATAATTGAGATGAATGAATTTTTGACCATAAAACGAAATACTCTCCCCCTTTTTTTTATTTTTTTTATATGAATTTTACTGATCAGTAATAATAATACTAGTCATTTGCATTTGATATACACAATGATTTTAGTTCGTTATCAACTTCCTCTAAAATCAACCAATAATCAATTAAATTTGCAATTTGATTAAGGATCCAAAAGGATGCTATATTTCTTCAAAAGAGAAAAATTGAGACCTAAAAAAAAAAGATTCTTTTGGTTCATTTATAGATCTAATTGATATGTATATCATTAAATTGGTATCATGTATCAGAATGGAATGTAAGACAAGGCATGTGTGCATCTCTTTGTTTTCATATATCCGACACAGTACGTCATAGATAGGAAAAACATAGTATTAACGAATTTTCAATCGTGGGTACATATGTATCCTTACCATACTGAAACGACTGCCATTATTGGTATTAAACCAATAGCGATTCATACAAACTAAATCTTCTAATCGATAATTGGGCCAAAGAAAGAACTTTAAGTTAATGAATTTCTTTTTTTCTCTAGCAAGATCTTTGCTTTTATCCAAAACGTAACTACACACACTGTTTCTATTCTTCGAATTGAAACAAATTAGAGTTCTCAATTCCCTACGACGTTTAGGGAATAAAATATTTTCAGGAACAAGCAAATCGTAATGATTTTTTTCTTTAGTTCCAGTCATTATTTGATGGCTTCGAATGGATTCATCAAAACTTTTCTTATTAAGATAGCCTTTTTCTCGGTATCTTTTATTAAATTGAAATTGGCGCTTATTCTTATGAACTAATGGAATACCTATGGTTTGATATATAAAAAATTGTCCATCATTTTTTACAGACAGACGAACTGGTTCGAGACTCACTATTCCCTTTTTCATCAATTCGGGAACAGTTAAATCCTTCTGAGTTATCAAAAGATTCAGACCAATTTCTCCCTTTTGAATAGAGGATATAGCAAATTCTCTTGGATTTCTCATTCGAAGTAGGAGACAATATAGTTGCATATTTGGCATTAGCTTTTGATTTAGAGAATCAGCCCATCTAAACTGAAACCACAAATATTTTTTTAGTAAGAAATGAAGCTCTGCTTCTGTGTTTCTCTTGTATTGCTTTGTCGTTCTACGTTTTTTCATGTCAGATCCCGCATACTTTTCTTCAACATCTTTTTCTTGGTTTGAGAAAACTGATCCAAGACTTACTTGGTTTTGTGCATATGATCTAGGATTTCCTTTTGCGTTTCCATTAAAATTGACAAGAAGTAATTTGATTGGTATGATCCACGGTTTCGTTTTATATGCATTAAAAAGTCGCCCAATCTCTGGGAAGAAACCAAGTTCCCGATTTGATATAGGATGACTTAGTATTTCCTCATTCATTCCCATCCAATTAAAAAATAACCTTTTTTGATTGGATGGGTTAATGTCTTCATTTTGATGAATTGTAAGAAAAAAAAGACCTTTGTTATTAATTTTATCAATTATTTGATAATTATCCGTCTCGATCTGAGTATTGTGATTCCTGTTGGTACCAGTATCCATATCAACCCAGGATTGAATCTCGATATTATTTCTAAGACAAAAATTGAGAATTCTCCAATCAAAATATTTTCTATCCGAAATTTTCTCTATATCCATATCCATAATATCGTCTTCCCCTAGATAATTATTGATAGGTATACCTCCCAGGATACCAAATAAGTTTCCTTTCCCTATGTTGTAATTATAAAAACTTTCCTCTTTATTCTTTACTTGGAATAGTGATCTAGGAATATATGAGTCTTTCTTATCTTCATTAATAGATTTATATGATAAAAGATCATATCTATAGTGTTTTTTAAAATTCGATTTTTGATTTGGGTCTGCTTCAAAAAGATTTTGTTTTTCTTTTTCGTAATGAGTTAAAATGTTTTTTTCATATGAATCTTTTTTGTTTAAATCTTTATTTTGAGTCATACAGTGTTGATTGGCTCTATTTCGCCATTTTTCTGGTACTAATCTAGTCCATCTAATCCTAGACAAATGGTATTGATATTGATATTGATAATGACCCCTTAACCAGGTTTTCCATTCATTCATTCCAAAATTCCAAAAGGATTTATATCTTAATTCGTAATGAAATATTCCTTGTTTTTCAAAAAAATCTTTTATTTCATTCTTAAGACAAAGAAATGTTCCGTGATATTGAAGGACAGATCTTAAATTAGAAAAGTTAATAACTTGCGTTTGTGATAATTTGTAAAATACATATGCTTGTGATTGTGAGAAAGAAGATAAATCACAAAAAATCTTTGAATTCTTATTATTATTACTAGTCTTAGAAAGTGATTTTTTTATAGTCGAAAGAAAGTGAATTCGATTTTTATTTGGTTTATTAATTTTTTTCTGATTTGCTTCCTTATTGTGGACATTTTTATCAATAATTTGCATTTTTTTTGTTGATTCAAGAAAAAGTTTTCCATGGATTCTTGGAATATTACGGATAGATAGAAAAATATTTATGTATACCCTTTCAATGAAAAATTTTATAAAAAAATAGGATTTACGGATTAATCGAGTACTTCTTCTTTTTAATATTTGCAAAATCTTTTTTGATGATTCTAATATTTTAGCACGATAACTTATTTTGTTAGAACTAATAGTTATTTCTTGAGTTAGCAATCCTTTTTTCTTATCTTTTGTAATTTTTTCTATTTGGTTTCGGATTCTCTTTGTTCTATTAGTCAGAACTTTGATTTTCTTTTCTGGCAGTGATAAATTTTTCCAATGCCTAGATCGACTTTGAATAGACGATTCGTGAATCGTCTGATTACTGATTATCGAATCTTTTGTAGTTTCATCCAAGTCATCTATGTCTCTCAATCTAACTAATAGAATTGGGTTTCTTTTTGAAAGTTTTCTTCCTTTTCGAAATCGAATGTTTTTGATGATCCATTTGTTTGTTTCTTTTGCGACTTTTCGAAAAAATGTGGTTCTTTCGTTTACTTTTCCAACTTTTAAAACTATAAAAGGCTTGGTTTTCCATTTTCGAATTCTTTTTTTTAATTCTTTAAAAATGGGTTCAAAAAACGAACGTTGTTTTCGGGGAGAACCAAAAGGCCGTTCAGTTTCCATTCCCCAAACAGTTAAAAAACAAAAATCACTTTCTGGTCCTTTTATTTTTTTCATTGAATCTTTCGGAAGGGATTGTGGCTTAGATCTGTGCCATGGTTTTAGGTGAAAAGGAGATTGTATCTTTATCTGAAGACCCTCTATTAACCAGTTTGTCGGAAATTCTGTTTCGGATAATTGAGCACCGGTATAGTTGCATTTAATATACATTTCCTTCTTCAAATCCTTGAAATCCTGGGACCACTCGGTCGGTTGAAATAATAGTCTGCGAACGAGATTTTTCGCTATTATTAATGAAGAAAATAGAATATATTTTCTAAGAATCATGTGAGTTAATAACAGAAGACTTCTTATTGCTTGAGCAAATAAAAGGTTATCCCAGGTTTCTGCTATTTCTAGCCGTACTTTTTCTTTGTTTTTGTATTCTTCTTTTTTAGCAATTTTTTTTGTCTTTTCCTTTCTATAATCATAATCAGAAGGCTTTTGGTCTTTTTTTTTCCACATCCAATTTCGAAAAATTACTTTCCTCAGTCCGGAAATATCAAAAGAAAAATCAAAATCAAAGGGTTTCTTTATTTGGTCCAAAAAAAAGGGCGAATGGGGATGTGCTTGAAACAGTTCGTAACTAACGGTTTTGCGTCTTTGTGCGCGCATGGAGCCTTTGATTAGACCTCGACGAAAATCCGGTTGTTCCAAATAACGTATCAAAGTTACGTTCTCTTTTTGATCAGCATTATTACTAGAATTGTTATTAGTATAAGTATCGGTATTTGTCAGGTTATCAGTAAAAAGCAGTACGCGTCTGGCTCTTCTTGAACGAAGTCCACGAGCCTCCACCACGTTTTCTTCGTTTTCTCTCGCTCTTTGTTCGAAACCATACATAAATTTGTATGACCATCGAGGAACTTTTTGACTAATTTCTCTTATTCGAATAGATTTAGTTCGAGTTCGTTGAGCGTTGGGATTGGTTATAACTGCATCAAATAAAAATTTTAAAATTTTTATTCGATATTCTGAATCAATTTTCTCTCGTTTGGGTTCGGTAAATAAAGAACGTACTTTTTTTTTTAAAACTAATTTTTTACTCAATTCGTGTATTGTCTGTTCAAATTCGTGATAATCATTAGTAAGAAGTAGACCATGAATTTTATTTAT